AATTTGGTCCCGAGGTAAGGAATAACCAGTTACACCAAAAGATGCAGTCAATACAGCCAAAATCACACCTGTAACCCAAGTCAATTCGCGAGGTTTTTTAAATCCACCTGTGAGATACACACGAAATACGTGTAGGATCATCATTAGCACCATCATACTTGCTGACCATCGATGAACTGATCGGATTAACCAACCAAAGTTGGCTTCAGTCATTATGTATTGAACAGAGGCAAAAGCCTCTGTAACGGTCGGACGATAGTAAAAAGTCATAGCAAAACCGGTAGCTACTTGTACTAAAAAACAAGTAAGTGTGATCCCTCCTAGACAATAAAATATGTTGACATGAGGAGGAACATATTTACTAGTTATATCATCTGCAATCGCCTGAATCTCGAGACGCTCCTCGAACCAATCATATACTTTATTGAGATAGGTAAACCAAAGAGACTCCCCCTCTGAGAACCGTATATGAGAATTTCATCTCGTACGGCTCAAGCAAAAACACCCAAATAGTGGTTGCAACGGATATGTAATAGAAAGTTTGAAACTTCTTAGCCACTTGATTCAATCGTCCCTGAAGATACGAAGCGAAGGAACCAAAATCCGGAATCTCTTCTTTGTGATGATAATGCCAAAATATCAAGTTGGCTCATTCGTCTTTATGTTGATCGTTACAGGCCTCTTGAATCTTCTCTTCCCCTATTTATTTTATTTTGGATTTGTTGTTTTTGTTTGTGCGTAATACGGATTTACTATATGTTTTGTTTACTATTGATAGGAATTCTCTTGTGGAGACCCTATGAATCGATTGAAACCTCAGATTCATACTAGAACCACGATGATTCAATAAAGCGCCCAAGCTAAGCCCAAAGGTTCTCTGAGTAAGAACCATTTGATCATCACTTATTCAATGAATGGATGGAATGACTAAAAATCCATAGAAACATTGGTCCTTCGGTCAAAATAAGCATAATTCTGAAGGAAGAAAAATCGTTCGATTTATGACTCGTTGTTTGAAAATTTGTTGGAGTCCGGTCGCGAGGTCTGAATAGTAGGTATGAATCATAGTTCAAATATTTCTTGATCTATTCCATATATTCCGTGCTCCAGATACTAGAATGAATATCCGACGAGGTAGAACCATCTCTATCGAGATGACAGACCTATTCTCTGTACTATCAATAGGATCAATTATAACAAGTCACACACTCATATTCCGGAAATACCGAAACAACGGAATTCCACGGTCGAACTACCAGAATGGCCTAGAAATCCGAGTCCTAAGTGATTCATTTTGGATTGAAAAGCTAGGACTTCATGGTTCTTATGGGACCTAACTCATTGAAATTCCATCCAGTAAAACGGAAGAATTATAAATCTCCAAAATAATAGATAGGAATATCGCAAATAGAGCCATTGCGACACCCATGAAGGGGGTAGTTCCCCATCCAGGAGCCACTTTACCATATTCCGAATTCAATGGTTTCAATAAATCCCCTGTAATAGTTCGTCTTGGCCCAGATCTAGAACTACCCTCAACGGTTTGTGTAGCCATAAATCCTATTGCATTGGTTGAGATCTGTTGACTTTGTATACTATTTCGTTGTAAATAAACGATCTTATCGTAGCGTAGATCGATCGTGGTCTTGAAATTATCTAATAATGGAAACAGCAACCCTAGTCGCCATCTCCATATCTGGTTCACTTGTAAGCTTTACTGGGTACGCCTTATATACCGCTTTTGGGCAACCCTCTCAACAACTAAGAGATCCATTCGAGGAACACGGGGACTAGTTGAAATAATGAACCTCCCATATTGGGGGGCTCATTACTTCAATTGAGATAATGAAAAATCATTTCATCTTTTTAGTCGGAACCTTAGGCGGATCTCGAAAAAAGATAGCGAAAAAAATGATCCCTAAAGTCGAGACTAACAGGAATGTATAAACCAATGCTTCCATAGATTCGATCGTGGTTTACAATTATAGCTTCCACACCTATTCATTTGGGATCATTTCCCAGATAAAGAAAGGGCAAGAGTCAAAGAAAAGGCGATGATGAAAATCAAGATTTCTCCAATCCCTTATGTCAAATCAAAAAAAAAATCAAATAGAGGCGAAAGATACCAGAGCAATGTTGTATCAGACTACTTGTCTCTTTGTAGTTGGATCTCCAAGTTTTTGGAATGCCCCAAATTCCACTTGAGCATCCAAATCTGGGTCAATACCAGCAAAAACATCTCTGAACAAGGTTCTAGCGCCATGCCAAATGTGTCCGAAAAAGAAGAGCAAAGCAAACGTAGCATGTCCAAAAGTGAACCAACCTCTTGGACTGCTACGAAAAACACCATCGGATTTCAAAGTAGCACGATCTAATTCAAAAATTTCACCCAATTGGGCACGTCTAGCATATTTTTTCACAGTAGCGGGATCACTATAACTGACTCCATTGAGTTCGCCACCATAGAACTCAACAGTTACACCTACCTGTTCGACACTATACTTTGATTCTGCCCTTCTAAAAGGAACATCGGCTCTCACAATTCCGTCTCCGTCTACCAAAACTACTGGAAATGTTTCAAAAAAAGTAGGCATACGACGTACAAAAAGCTCATGCCCTTCTTTATCTCTAAAGATGGGGTGTCCTAACCATCCAACAGCTATTCCATCCCCGTTATCCATTGAGCCTGCTCTGAATAATCCCCCTTTCGCCGGATTATTACCGATGTAATCATAAAAAGCTAATTTTTCGGGAATTTTAGACCAAGCTTCCGACAAACTCAGATTTTCGGCTAGCCCGGCACCAACCCTTCGATATATTTCTTGCTGGAAGTATCCCTGATCCCACTGATAACGAGTGGGACCAAATAATTCGATCGGGGTAGTTGCTGAACCATACCACATAGTTCCAGCAACAACGAAAGCTGCAAAAAAGACAGCAGCGATACTACTGGAAAGGACCGTTTCAATATTGCCCATACGTAATCCTTTGTATAGACGTTGGGGCGGGCGGACACTAAGATGGAATAGACCCGCTAATATGCCCAATGTCCCCGCTGCAATATGATGAGAGGCTATTCCTCCCGGAACAAAAGGATCAAAACCTTCCGCGCCCCACGCTGGATTTACAGATTGTACTTTTCCGGTTAGGCCATAAGGATCGGACACCCATATTCCAGGACCATACAAGCCTGTTACATGAAATGCGCCAAACCCAAAGCAAGCCACCCCTGAGAGAAATAAATGAATTCCAAAGATCTTGGGCAAATCCAAAGAGGGTTTTCCCGTACGTTCATCACAGAATATTTCTAGGTCCCAATACACCCAATGCCAGATAGCTGCTAAGAAGCACAAGCCAGAAAACACAATATGTGCCCCGGCCACACCTTCGTAACTCCAAATACCCGGATTCGTTATAGTTCCTCCTGTGATACTCCAACCACCCCATGAATTGTTTATTCCTAAACGAGTCATGAAAGGGATAACGAACATACCTTGTCTCCACATTGGATCAAGAACGGGGTCAGAGGGATCAAAAACTGCTAATTCGTATAAAGCCATCGAACCGGCCCAACCAGAAACTAGAGCTGTATGCATTATATGGACAGAAAGCAACCGACCGGGATCATTCAATACGACGGTATGAACACGATACCAAGGTAAACCCATGGAAATACCCCTTTATCAAAGAAAAAATAGACACTATGTAACTTTATCGCATTGGAAAAGACTATGCTATGGACCTCACCTTTTCAGTGGATTATCCCGAAGCAAGGGTTAATATTTATTTCGTTCCGTTGGTAATAATTGAACAATTCTGTTCGTAGGAACAAAGAGAAGCAGATCTATTCTATACCCAATAAGTACCAATACGCAATGGGGGCTGGTCCCATTTTTTGTGAGCGAATGCATAGATACTTGTTCATCATTCAAACGATCCATTCGTAAGAATTTTTCTTTATTCATTCTGTCTTCCTCCATGAACCTTCGAATCTATGGATAAAATACGATAAACGGCAATATTATGAAGACAATAAACCCGTTGTTACGTTTCCACATCAAAGTGAAGTATAGTACTTAACCTCTTTTTCTTTAATTTAATGCCCATTGGTGTTCCAAAAGTACCTTTTCGGAGTCCTGGAGAGGAAGATGCAGTTTGGGTTGACGTATAGTGCGACTTGTCAGACATATTGGGTCATATGGGATTTCCCCGTTCTCTCCCCCGATGGAGATATCCTCCCTTTCGCCCAAGAAAGATTGATTGAACCATCAATAATTCGGAGCGTGAAGTGCAATTAGATCAATTTATTGGGGGATCCATATTATCAATTAGAAGAATTTATGGTTGGCTTGGACCAATAAAATGAAGTATACAGGCTCCGTTCAGAAAATACCAAATTGGTAATCTATGTATGATTACCACTCGTATCATAAATGATTCCTTTATACCATATGAGTGATCTCATACTGCCAATCAATGGAGTAATATGATGAATACATCATATATTGGGCGGAAGACATGAAACGAATTGAAAAAAAAAAAGAAGTCGTAGCAAAAAGAAGTGGTACTGAGATTATTTGTCCTATATGTGCAAATAGAATTCGGGCAGATCTTTACCCGGAGTAGAGCATAAACCTAAAAGAATTCAAGAGGCCCATTCAGGAACAAGAAAATTACATCGTGATTTGGATCTCGATGAAACAATACATCAATGAGAGGTTAGTTCGATAAGTTCAGTGAATTCTAGGGAAGCAAGTCAAGTCAAAACTCATGTTTCTTGAAAAATGGAAGAAAAAGCCCCTTCGTTAGGAAAAACCCTGCTACGAAAAGAGAAAAGGGCTGGAATCGACACATTGATTCTTTTTTTGTTTCGCAATTTTTATTTTTTGAACCGTATGCATCCAAAGGTGCGTGTACGGTTCCTAAAGGATACAATTTTGTCCTAATCAACCGACTTTATCGAGAAAGATTACTTTTTTTAGGCCAAGAGGTTGATAGCGAGATCTCGAATCAACTTGTTGGTCTCATGGTATATCTCAGCATAGAGGATGATACCAGGGATCTTTATTTGTTTATAAACTCTCCCGGCGGGTGGGTAATACCAGGAATATCTATTTATGATACTATGCAATTTGTGCCACCAGATGTGCATACAATATGCATGGGATTAGCCGCTTCAATGGGATCTTTCATCCTGGTCGGAGGAGAAATTACCAAACGTCTAGCATTCCCTCACGCTTGGCGCCAATGAGTTTTTTATTTGAGAGAAAAAGAAGACTATGCCTTCGCCATATGGAATATAAATAATAAGTAATAATAGCATGGCACTTCGAGTTCGATATGAGCAAACCATTCTCGTTTTTTCATAACATGAGATTATGTATCGAGATAGTAGTATGAAACAAAGGTTATTTCCGATTTGATCTTATGTATCGGGGTTCCATTTCAGCGTCACAAACCTTTTTGCTTCCACACCAGAAGTCTCTTTCCGATATTTATGTTATGAAAGAGTATGAAAAAAAAAAAAGATTCTTTTTTCCTTATTTGATCGGATCAAAAAGAAACTTTGGGATTGCTGAATCTCAGACGAGATAAATATATAAAGCAACGGAACCATCATAGTATTTTTTGACTCCTACGAAAGGAAGGATGGTAAATGGATCATTCAACGATCTGGGTCTGATGGATTCTATTTGTCTCTTTCTTTGATGGAAGGGAAAAAGAAATTCCATTGCAGAGCCGTATGCAATGCACAAAAGATGCCTGTACGGTTGTTCAATTCTATCTTTTTCTTCTTGTTTGTTATTCTTTATCCCTTCCTTTCGCCCGATCATGCGAGATAGAGGAATCGTTTATTATGTTATATCATCAGGGTTATGATCCACCAACCTGCTAGTTCTTTTTATGAGGCACCCACAGGAGAATTTATCCTGGAAGCGGAAGAACTACTGAAACTCCGCGAAACCCTCACAAGGGTTTATGTACAAAGAACGGGCAATCCTTTATGGGTTGTATCCGAAGACATGGAAAGAGATGTTTTTATGTCAGCAGCAGAAGCCCAAGCTCATGGCATTGTTGATCTTGTAGCGGTCGAAAATACCGGGGATTTCGCATAAATCCGTGATTCCATTTCGAATCATAATTCGAATGAACCGTGATTTGATCTTTTATCTTCTTACCCGGGTAAAATAAAATAGTAAATGGAAGTAATTCATAATCATCCGGTTAGGATCGATCTAAACCAGCCCATTCTGTATACGATTCAGCATGCCAACTATTAAACAACTTATTAGAAACACAAGACAGCCAATCAGAAATGTCACGAAATCCCCAGCTCTTCGAGGATGTCCTCAGCGTCGAGGAACATGTACTAGGGTGTATGTGCGACTCGTTCAGATCATGAGCTAGAACAAATGAGACGGTTTTTCCAGTCTCAATGACCAGTACCAATGAATGGGATAGAATGGAAGAACTCCATTCACTATCTAAAAATAAAGATCTATCATATACCTCTATTGTGTATGGAATTTATGGTTTCCATTGGTGCAAATCCAATCACCTCGATTTGAGATGAAAAGCAATTCTCCATTGGTAGCAAATGGTTATCCATTAAGCGGGGGAAATGGTATTTAAGAAGCAGAAATATTATGCTCCTACTCTTGCAAGAACGGACTAACAGGGTCAGCTACCTAGCCAACCTTCATAATTAAATGCCGTCACTGTATGAATAGATCTCATTGTGAAAAGACCTATTACTGGATAATTCATGGGTAGAGCCAAAGAGTGTGAACTGTACAAGTTACCAATAACATTGATTAAATGAGAGAAGGGGCTCCGGTGTATAGAGAGGGCCTCACCGTTTAAGAAGTAACCATAGAAACGATGGAAGCCACTATTTATTTATTTATCCATTTACATTTACTACCTATTTATTTTATACCTATTTTATACCAAATATCGGTAAAATTTCTTATTTTGCGGTGAAATAAATGCCTGGAAGAAATAAAAAATCGTGGTTGGGAAGGTCATAGTAGCAAAAGCCATTGGAATTTTTATTTTATACATCGGAAGAATCCGTTTTGTTATTAATAAATCAGGAGAGGGGAAAAGAATGACTGAAAGAAAAGAAATCGATTAGTTATTCATCAAAGTTTAATTTGATTCAATGACCAGAGTTAGACGAGGATATATAGCTCGGAGACGTCGAACAAAAATTCGTTTATTTGCATCAACCTTTCGAGGGGCCCATTCAAGACTTACTCGAACTACTACTCAACAGAAAATGAGAGCTTTGGTGTCCACTCATCGGGATAGAGGCAGGCGAAAGAGAGATTTTCGTCGTTTGTGGATCACTCGGATAAATGCAGTAACTCGTGAGAATAGGGTATCCTATAGTTATAGTCGATTAATACATGATCTGTACAAGAGGCAGTTGCTTCTTAATCGTAAAATACCTGCACAAATAGCTATATCAAATAGGAATTGTCTTTACATGATTTCCAATGAGATCATCAAATAAGGAGATTGGAAGGAATTCACCGGAATGATTTAAACGGAGTTCCCCGGAGAATGACCTCCGGGAAGGTAGAGTAGAAATGAATATGATAAGATAAGTAGTAGGAATGAACGAACACGTTTCAAAAAAAAAAAACAGATTTCTTCTTCTCCCATTCTTTTTTTTATTCTATTACGACGCAACAATCAAATCTCTCGGCTTTTTCGAACAAAACATCAATCAATCTGATTTTGAATTCCAATTAGAGTTGTTTTGATTCAATTGAGGAGTAGGCCTATTTATTTCTGGTTCTAGGACCAGTAGTTCTAGGGATCGACTCGGTTTTCTCAAATTGTTTCTCATTATTAAGAAAAGGTAACGAAGATAAAATACGAGCTTGTTTTATAGCAATAGTAATTAATCGTTGTTGTTTCAAGGTCAATCTATTCACTCGTCTAGATAATATTTTTCCCTGTTCACTAATAAATTGACTAATTAAACTCATGTTTCTATAATCAATTCGATCCCCCGATCCAATTGGGGGCAAACGCCTACGAAAAGATCGCTTGGATTTACGAAAGAGTCGCTTGGATTTATCCATGGTTTATTCCTTATCTCTAAAATCCCATTTCTTCATTCATTTCGGATCCGACCGAAATAGGACTTGATTTGTTTATATATATATAATTTCTTCCTGTTCCTTGGAAGGATGGTACACGTGTTCCGTTCGATCTATTTCTTTATCTCCCCATGAATCGTATGCTTGTAACAATAAGGACAGAATTTTCTCAATTCCAATCGACTAGGTGTATTGTGTCGATTCTTTTGAGTAATATATCTGGAAGTGCCTCGCGATTCTTTATTGAAATCATTTCGGACACAACTGGTACATTGCAAAATAACTATTCCTCTGACATCTTTACCCTTGGCCATGAACCTCCTTTGGATTCACTCAATTCTTCTATTTTCGATCCGAACCGAAGAAGAAGAAAGGAACGAAAAATAAATAGAAAATAGGTTGCTAACTCGAAATCCAATTATGAAAGATTTCGTTGCAATCAATAAAGTAATAAAATCATAAGTAATACAATTATTTCTAACTATTCATTATTCCTAATCCCAGCATTTCATTTACTATTATGATCTCGAACAGCCTGCCCTAGACCCCCATTTCTATTTCTATTTCTATTTCTGTTCTACCTCTATTAATTCTATCCTGAACCCGAGTTTGACTGAGGTTCAATCCACTTTTATTCTTTCTCTTTCCTTCCTATCCTAAAGAACTGAAAAAAAAAAGGGGGGGGGGTTGGTCACAGAAAATTTCTTGTATCTCTAATCTTCTTCATTCATCCATTCCCATATCAGTAACTAGAATGAAAAAAAGGGGAATACCAACGCATCTGGGAATAAACGATTGATCTCTATCAATAGACCTGCTAAAGACCCAAACCATAGAGTAGTTAGCACAGGTGCCACGGAAAGATATGTTTTTATATCTCGCATTGAAAATCCTCCTTCTTTATTGGAATACATATATGATCAGATGCATATGTAGTTAAAGATCACTTGTATTTGTACGCGGAATCCCTAACTAAAATGGATATGTACAATGATCCGGTAGATGAGATCCACTTGTACCTAAAACAGAAAAAGATGACCCCCTCTTCCTGAGCATTACCGATAAATATGAATTCTTTTATACGTTAGGTTTCATATGTATATAATTCTTTTATTATATGAGATATGAGACCAAAAAGAAGAAATGGCAAGAGAAATTGTATATAGATAGAGGAAATAACGATGTGGAAAACAAGACAGGGATTCTCTACAATGACACTGTACAACAATTAAAAGGGATGTAGCGCAGCTTGGTAGCGCGTTTGTTTTGGGTACAAAATGTCACGGGTTCAAATCCTGTCATCCCTACCTATTATTTTTCCTATGGCCAGTAACGAGGGGTCAATTGAGATCGATGAAAATTGGACATAATCTTTTATTTTATGATACTATATGCAATGCATGCAAAATGTATTGGGGGTACAAAAAGAATCCTTTTCTTGACAGTCGTATCTGCTGTCATAAGAAAGCGCTCTTAGTTCAGTTCGGTAGAACGTGGGTCTCCAAAACCCGATGTCGTAGGTTCAAATCCTACAGAGCGTGATTCTGTTCTTGTAATGTCGAATCACAATAAAACAACTTCACTAACTTGAACTGCAACCTGAATTTGACCCCCTGCAGATTAAGGAGGAGGTCAATCAAAAAAAAAAAGATGTTACTCAATCAAAGGTCCAACTGATCACCGCGTCTGTATTGTAAATATGCAGTTACGAATAATCCAGCCAAAGTAATAGGAATTAGACCTAAGACGATTCCAAATAGAAAAACTTCAATCATTTCAATTTATTTGAAAGAGGAGAAAAAGAGAGGTAATATCTATCCCTAAATATTAATCCCAATCTCTCATGAATCTCAATGACCAAGAATTGGCAATTGGCGCGGAAGGGA